AGGGCCTATCACAAGAATATTTTTTTTATCGGGACGATAACTCTGAAAAGAAAGATTTCCTATCTTTTCTTTCAACTCAGGAGAAATACGGTCGGGCGGCGCTAATTCGAATCCCTCGGGCAAAATAAGAACAGCACCCACATTTAACCCTCCCTTTTTCCCATTACCAAGAACTTGTTTCAGTTGCATATCATAAGGAATTCGAAGAACTGCTTCAAATACAGTATCGGGAAGCACAGTTTGGGGAACTTCAATATCCACGGGCTTATTAGCTAAATGGCAATTGGCACATACAATTCGTCCGGTTGCTTCTCGTGGGTTTTCATAACCCTGCTGCGCAAAAATGGGATATGCATTTGAAATAGATGTCCGAGTTATTACGTATATCATGATCGATACAGAAATCGATCGAATCATCTGTTCCTTTACCCAAGAAAAAGTATTTCTATTTTCCATATCCAATCGCAGATCCCAGAATTTCTACAATAAATTAGATAGGTAGCTAAGCTAATCTAGTTCCCTATACACGAGTCTGTTGTCATTCTACTGCAACAGTTGTACTGGAATGATGAATACCTTGAGCAGGTAGAAATAGAAAGAATTTTGCTAAAATGGAAAAGGGCTTTCTTTCTAAAGGAAGAAAGATGCTAATTTGATTAATATCAGGAAATCGAATGAGTTTATGCTTCACTAATTGAATGATAAATGACTACAAGCGAAGGAGATAGACGGTTTAAAGAAAAAAAGATCCAAAATTTAAAACATGTATCTAGAATCACTGGAAAACTACAAACAAAAATAGTGAAAATTAGCTCATTAGGAGCCCATCCAAGATCGTTGTAGACCCAACGAATTAGTAGTTCCCAACCGCGGGTGGAGTGAAATCCAACAAAAAAATCAGTAACTAAAAGAATCAAAAAAGCTTTTATTGAGTCATTTAAGTTATAGAAGAATTCCTGAACCCAAGAATTCAAAATGACAAGTTCCTCTTTACCCAGAAAAAAAGAACCACTTAGAATAGCCAAACAGATTATATTTGTCGAGAAATGCAAAATGATATGGAGATGATCCTCATTATCTATTTTGACCAATTGTATTATTTCCTTGTGTATTCCTATAGGAGGTTTTTGTACATGTGTCTTCGGTTTCTCTTTTATCATTTCGTCCAAGAGAAAAAGTTCTTCTAATTCTATGAATCTTTCTAGAACCTTTTTCTCTTGAATATCAGTTAAGAGAGTTTCAGATTGCCTGGTATTCCACCAATTCTTAATCCAAAGTTCCAGACATTTGTTAAAAGAGAAAGAGACTCCCCAGGGCAAAAGTACGATAAATACAAGATATAGGAAAGAAGGCAATGCTTTCTTTTTTTTCATTTTTGATCTGTAAATTGAGTTGTTAATGAATCTGCTTCATTCGCTGACTCTATTTCATTCGCTGACTCTATATGATATTTCTTTTTATTTGAAGCAAAAATTCTATAACAAGGTTTGAGACCTTGTATCTATTCCTCTTTTTTGTATACTAGTGGAATTTCATTGCATTGGGTTCTTTCTTAGATCTAGATGGAGTGGAATAGAGAAATAGAATAAAAAAAAAAGCCCTTTCAGATGAAAATGGAAGAATATTATGCCATATATCTCACTTGGACAAAACAAATTAGAAGCAATTTTCTCTTATCCTCGTTTGTTCCTTTCTTTAGATAAATACTCAAAAATCTCCTTACAATAACGAATCCAATTCATTCAATTCATTTCAAAAATTCAAAAAAATTAAATCGGTATTCAAAATACTTCAATTGGTACGCGCAAGAAATAGGCCAATTCGGCAGCTTTTTGTTCAATTTCTCGTGGAGTAAAAAACTTCTCATCAGTACGAGTCAAGGGAATGACCCCCTGGCCCCGGATTTCCATATAAAGGATACGACGAGGATAAAGACCCTCTTTAACCTGAATTCTAATTGATTGGATATCCCGCATAAGGAATCGAAGGAAGACGCGACGTTTTATTCCAGGGAATCCCCAACGAAAAATGCACACTATTCCCTCTTTTCTATCGAATCGGTCATAACCACTGCCTACATTCCACAAAATAGTGCACCACAAGTAGGAGCTAATGAATAGGCCCGCGATTCCGTAGAAAGACATCACGACCCCCTGTGGAAAAAAAAGAATTTGTTGAGATGGAAGTACAGATATCATATTCTTACCAAGATAACTGGAAGCCCCAACCGATAAAAATCCTAGTGAACCTAGAAAAAGAATACAGGCCCAGAAAAAATTACCTCTTTTTCGAGAACCTTTTAGAAGTTCTATCCATATGTGTTCTGATCGCCAATTCATATTAGATATACTAAATCCAGCAGCGGTCGATTGAAATTGAGAGAATAAGCTAAATGATTTTGACTTTACTTTTTTTGATTCTGAAATCGCCTTCAGTAACTAGTACTCCTGTGAAATAATTGGTTAGATACATTGACTTTCTATTCAAAAAATATCTGTTGATCTACTTAAAATAAAACTTGCTATACCCGGCTCCGCATATGCATGCATTTATGCTCGTAGCCTATATCCGCATCCATAGCCGTTTTTCATTTGTGTGTAGAAAGAGCCACATACCCTACCATATTATATTACTTACACTAAAAAATATCTGTATTATGATCCTGCGTGGAAATACATTGAGAAAATTCGGCCCCATCGGTTCTAGACAATCTTATTTTTCTGCACATAAAGAAATAAAGAAGCCATTGCAATTGCCGGAAATACTAAGCCTACTAAAGGCACGAAAATAGAAGGTAAGTTAAAATCCGTCATAGAATAGGTGTCTCAATTCAAATTTACTATTTCTATCTATTCGAAAAATATCTTAGGATTCTTATAATATAATTAAGTATATCTATTATAAGGAATATTGACTATTGTATTTTTTAGTTTGCAAAATAAAGATTTTTTATAGAATACTATAGAATACTTTAGTATTCTATAAAAAAAAATGAATGGAATGGATAATAAGAAAATTGCAAAAAAGGAGATTAAAAAGATTTGATTTTTCTTTTCCCGTCCTCATGGCCTTTCTATCCTTCTAATCGAACTTGAAATTGGATTCAAAAGAAAGCGATTGTGAAAATGAAATACCTCTTTCAGAATACCCTTTAAAAAAGGTCTCAGTACGACTTTTAGTCGAATGCGCCCATTTCGAATCCTAAATCAGTTTCGTCTACCTACTTCCACATGCAATACTTCTTCAACCACTCTCGGACCCCCACAAACGCAAGATGCGCGTCAGGTTTTGAAATAAGGATATCCCCCAACCCCAGTATACCGAAACTCGCTCTTATCCTATCCCACCGGTTGTAAGGATTCATACATAGGGCTTTTTAGTTGATTGATAGTGCCGTAAAGTTGAAGCTTTTTTAGACTTTTTTATTAAGCTGTAATTTCCTTCCTGCATACGTGCTCCTCTATCCTCTAGAAGCTCATACAATAATGCGCGGTAAAGGCGGAAAAATAGCATACTCAATCAAAATCAAAGGGCAAATTCTCTTACCTACTACAGATCTCATACTACCCCCTTAGACTTTTTAAGGCGATATACCACCCAAAGGGTATGAAAATGCCGGGTGGAGTTAGCTTTTCGACGAAAACCCGTCCCGTGCAGCGAAGTCCTGTTAGTAAGACCCCGCGCAAGACACAAGAATGGATTATAGAAGAATATTATTCCGAATACTCCTCCGGACGCGTATAGTAGCATTGCGATTCCTAATCTTTTTTCATTGATTCTTTCCCAATAAATAAAGACTTTTTCTGTAAATACTGCGTATTTGATTCCATTATCATATGATAATACTATATTTGTATTTATTTATTGTATTATACCTTTATATATTCTAAATATATAGAATAGAGGAATCTCGATTTGTCAAGTCTCATGATCGTATCAAGATCTATTTTTATTCGGCTCAATCTTAAAAAAAAGATTGAGCCGAGTTTAATTGCAATCAATTAGAAGAATAAAGAAGAATTACTGCATTTCGTAACTGCTTTTTTCTCTTTCTATTTCGCTTCTTTTTTATTTAGACCTTCTTTATATCTAGTTTTATCTACTTATCTATAGTATCTACCGGCTCGAACTCAAATTTGATCGCCTTCCATATTTCACAAGCTGCGGCTAGTTCAGGACTCCATTTGCAAGCTGCTCGGATAATTTCATTACCTTCACGAGCAAGATCGCGCCCTTCGTTACGAGCTTGTACACAAGCTTCTAAAGCCACCCGATTAGCTACTGCACCAGGTGCATTTCCCCAAGGATGTCCTAAAGTTCCTCCACCAAATTGTAATACGGAATCATCTCCAAAGATTTCGGTCAGAGCTGGCATATGCCAAACATGAATACCCCCTGAAGCCACCGGTATAACACCTGGCATAGATACCCAGTCCTGAGTGAAAAAGATACCGCGAGCACGATCTTTTTCAATAAAATCATCGCGCAATAAATCAACAAAACCTAAAGTCATTTCGCGTTCCCCTTCTAACTTACCTACTACTGTACCGGCGTGGACATGATCTCCCCCAGACATACGCAATGCTTTAGCTAATACACGAAAATGCATACCATGATTTTTCTGTCTATCAATAACTGCATGCATTGCCCGGTGAATGTGAAGAAGTAGGCCATTGTCGCGGCAATAATGAGCCAAAGTAGTATTTGCGGTGAATCCCCCAGTTAAGTAGTCATGCATTACAATAGGAACCCCTAATTCCCTCGCAAATATAGCTCTCTTCATCATTTCTTCGCATGTACCTGCAGTCGCATTCAAGTAATGCCCCTTGATTTCACCGGTTTCGGCCTGTGATTTATAAATTGCTTCGGCACAAAAGACAAAACGGTCCCTCCAGCGCATAAATGGTTGTGAGTTTACGTTTTCATCATCTTTGGTAAAATCAAGTCCACCGCGTAGACACTCATAACACGCTCTACCGTAATTTTTTGCGGATAATCCCAATTTTGGTTTAATAGTACATCCCAAAAAAGGACGGCCGTACTTGTTCAACTTATCCCTTTCAACTTGGATACCATGAGGCGGACCTTGGAAAGTTTTTGAATAAGTAGGGGGAATTCGCAGATCCTCCAGACGTAGAGCGCGTAGGGCTTTGAAACCAAATACGTTACCCACAATGGAAGTAAACATGTTAGTAACAGAACCCTCTTCAAATAGGTCTAATGGATAAGCTACATAAGCGATAAATTGATTTTCCTCCCCAACAACGGGCTCGATGTGATAGCATCGCCCTTTGTAACGATCAAGACTGGTAAGTCCATCAGTCCAAACAGTTGTCCATGTACCAGTAGAAGATTCGGCAGCTACTGCAGCCCCTGCTTCTTCGGGCGGAACCCCGGGCTGAGGAGTTACTCGGAATGCTGCCAAGATATCAGTATCCTTGGTTTCATACTCCGGGGTGTAATAAGTCAATTTATAATCCTTAACACCAGCTTTAAATCCAACACTTGCTTTAGTTTCTGTTTGTGGTGACATAAGTCCCTCCCTACAACTCATGAATTAAGAATTCTCACAACGACAGGGTCTACTCGATATGGATTAGGCGTAAATGAAACCTTTGCAAAAATCTTTTAAAACAAAAAGGGTATTCAATTAATATCAACTCATTAAAGAAAATGGAGGGCATGCTTAAGTTAATGAATATGTTTCATTCATATATAATGCGTACACCCTGTGTATGTTCTATCCTATAGGAATTCTACTATAGGAATTCGATAGGAATTGAGTTGTTGTTATGGTAAGTTAACATGGTTCGTTATTAAACCATGGATTTGATTCACCAAATCCATCATTATTGTATACTCTTTGATAGATATAGCGCAACCCAAATCAATCCCTAATCCTTATTTTACAAGTTCTTAATAGGCCCCTTTCTTATTTTGAATGTAAATACCTAAATACTAAGAAAATTCTCTGTTGACAGCAATCTATGCTTCACAGTAGTATATATTTTGTATATCGAAGTCCTAGATAGGAAAGTAGAGTAGGGACAGATCCTCCACAAAAGGCGAAATGTATATGAAAAAAAAGATTGATTGAACTTTCCAACGGACTCATTCCATGAGTAAACGATTGAATGGGATTCGCTTGGGCAACGAAATCAAGTCCTCGTCCCCCTTTCTCTCTTATTGAATTAACTAATTCATTTCCTTTTGACTTTTGGATTTTTGGCTATTTTTTTGGATTTGATTTGGCATTATTCAACAAGAAAAAATTCGACAAATTCCTTTTTTTTTTGAAAATTATGTGATAATTATGAGAACCAATCCTACTACTTCTCGTCCCGGGGTTTCCACAATTGAAGAAAAAAGCATAGGGCGTATCGATCAAATTATTGGACCCGTGCTGGATATCACTTTTCCCCCGGGCAAGTTACCTTATATTTATAACGCTTTGGTAGTCAAGAGTAGAGACACTGCCGGTAAGCAAATTAATGTGACTTGTGAGGTACAACAATTATTAGGAAATAATCGAGTTAGAGCTGTAGCTATGAGTGCTACAGACGGGTTGATGAGAGGATTGGAAGTGATTGACACGGGAGCTCCTCTCAGTGTTCCAGTCGGTGGAGCTACTCTCGGACGAATTTTCAACGTTCTTGGGGAACCTATTGACAATTTGGGTCCTGTAGATATTAATGCAACATTCCCTATTCATAGATCTGCGCCTGCCTTTATCGAGCTAGATACGAAATTATCCATCTTTGAAACAGGTATTAAGGTGGTCGATCTTTTAGCTCCTTATCGACGTGGAGGAAAAATAGGACTATTTGGGGGGGCTGGAGTAGGTAAAACAGTACTCATCATGGAATTAATCAACAACATTGCTAAAGCTCATGGAGGCGTATCCGTATTTGGCGGAGTAGGGGAACGGACTCGTGAAGGAAATGATCTTTATATGGAAATGAAGGAATCCGGAGTAATTAATGAAAAAAATTTGGAGGAATCAAAGGTAGCTCTAGTCTATGGTCAAATGAATGAACCGCCGGGAGCTCGTATGAGAGTTGGTTTAACTGCCCTAACTATGGCAGAATATTTCCGAGATGTTAATAAGCAAGACGTGCTTCTATTCATCGATAATATCTTTCGTTTTGTTCAAGCAGGATCGGAGGTATCCGCCTTATTAGGGAGAATGCCCTCCGCAGTGGGTTATCAACCTACTCTTAGTACAGAAATGGGTTCTTTGCAAGAAAGAATTGCTTCTACAAAAAAGGGATCCATAACTTCGATCCAAGCAGTTTATGTACCTGCGGACGATTTGACCGACCCTGCTCCTGCCACAACATTTGCACATTTGGATGCTACTACCGTACTTTCCAGAGGATTAGCTTCCAAGGGTATTTATCCAGCAGTAGATCCTTTAGATTCAACCTCAACTATGTTACAGCCTCGGATCGTTGGCAACGAACATTATGAAACTGCGCAAAGAGTTAAGGAAACTTTACAACGTTACAAAGAACTTCAGGACATTATCGCAATTCTTGGGTTGGATGAATTATCAGAGGAGGATCGTTTAACTGTAGCAAGAGCACGAAAAATTGAACGTTTCTTATCACAACCGTTCTTTGTGGCAGAAGTTTTTACCGGTTCTGCAGGAAAGTATGTTGGTCTTGCAGAAACAATTAGGGGATTTCAACTAATCCTTTCCGGAGAATTAGACGGCCTACCCGAACAAGCTTTTTATTTGGTGGGTAACATCGATGAAGCTAGCACGAAAGCTATAAACTTAGAAGAGGAGAACAAATTGAAGAAATGAAATTAAATCTTTATGTACTAACTCCTAAGCGAATTATTTGGGATTGTGAAGTGAAAGAAATCATTTTATCTACTAATAGTGGCCAAATTGGCGTATTACCAAACCACGCCCCCATTAACACAGCTGTAGATATGGGTCCTTTGAGAATACGCCTCCTCAACGACCAATGGTTAACGGCGGTTCTGTGGAGCGGTTTTGCGAGAATAGTTAATAATGAGATCATCATTTTAGGAAATGATGCGGAACTGGGTAGTGACATTGATCCGGAAGAAGCTCAACAGGCACTTGAAATAGCCGAAGCTAACTTGAGTAGAGCTGAGGGTACGAAAGAGTTGGTTGAAGCGAAGCTAGCTCTCAGACGAGCTAGGATACGAGTCGAGGCTATCAATTGGATTCCCCCATCCAATTGAATACAATCCAATGGTTTAGTTGATACAAAGAAAAAGGGAAGAGGGGTAGAAAAAGTTATTAGATAGCGAAGCGAAGTAAGTCCAATGCTATCTAGTAATTTTTCTACCTACCTACCTACTATTGGATTTGAACCAATGACTCCCGCCGTATGAAAGCAATACTCTAACCACTGAGTTAAGTAGGCAATTTATCACCACAAAGGAAGACCCATTACTTCGATCGATTATAGATCGAATCCTTTTTATAAGCAATACTGCTCCGTTATTGGTATGTTATATAGTAAACAGATCAAAGGGATATCCTCTGGCATTAGAGAATATTCATCTTGACAAGAAATTATCTATATGTTAAGATATCTCTGACAAGGGCTATAGCTCAGTTCGGTAGAGCAACTCGCTTACACGTGCGCCAATGCTTTTCAAGGGAGCTTATTATGCAATGAACATAATTGATCTTATTGCAAAATCAATGTCTTACTTCATAGATTCGAGAGAATAGGAGAACAGTAGCCTGACAAACAGTCGGTTCAGTCCGATTCAGGTGCCAATTCAGGTGCCTAATCAAATAGAACCCTTATTGATTTGCTAGTTGATAAGGTAAATATCCAGCCCACTAAATGCTAGGCGTAATGAGGATAAGGGCCTCCAAAAAACTTCTTTTCGTTCTATGAACTTTAAGGTGTATGAAGTCTCATAGTCAACTCTTGCAGCGGAACGATAGAGACTCCATTTCACTTAGGTTGATTTAATTTAGGCCGGAGGCAGACCTAAGTCAAGGTAATCCTCCTTTGAAACACTTTGGTATTGCTCCTAGATAGATCATAATACAAATAATCAATCAGAGCACAGGGAGCCATCTCATTATCTTTCCGTAAAGAAAAACTATGGTGGACTAACTGATCTTTACATCAGTTGATGAAAGAGCCCAATGCAAAAAAATGCATGTTGGGTCTTTGAAACAGTTCGAATCATTTCGATAATAATCCGTTTGATCTGTTTTACCGAGAAGGTCTACGGTTCGAATCCGTATAGCCCTAATATGTCCTTTTTTTAGATTTTAGGATAGAGATCCTATGTTTCCTTTAGTATAGTTTTCATTTCCTCATTAGTACTTGTTTATAGACTGGACGGTCGCTTGCGCCATAGAATAGAGATAAAAGCATTACCACAGGCTCATTCATCGAAAATCTTAGAGACAGGAAAAGAAAAACGAATTTCTATCAAATCAATAGAAGGAAGGATCCCTTACCTGATTTGAATTCCATCCTCCTTCAAATAGGATATGCTCTAAGTCCCTAGACTTCCCTATAATAACTGCAATGATTTTCTCCATCTTGCGAATTCCTACTTTGTTTGAAGTATATTACTTTGCTTATATATACATTATCTAAATCGATCTACTTTCTATAAAATAGAAAAATTGAAATAAAATCCAAAAATAAAGAAAGAGTAAATAAGAAAACAGAATATTCTGTCTCATAGTTCTGAAATAGAGTTCTTTATTTTTATAGTATTACTCCTCATTAGGCTGCATACATTAGTCATCCTATCTTAATTAGGTTCTAATTATAAATAGAATGGAAATCAAAAAGAAAGGGAGTCGGGATTCCATTGGATGAATCTTTAAAGAAGACAGGGCACAGAGGAAACAAAGGCTAAACTAAGTGCTTTGATTTGAGCAAAACGGATTCTTGTTTCACCGAGGAAAAGAGAGAAGTTCTGGATAAATTGACAACGCTGACTTGAATTGACTAATTCAGTTCCGCCTATTCCACATTAA